TTATGTGGCATTTTTATAAGATATCCGCGATTTCTCTCGATTTCTAATCCAATACACAAATTAATTGGTTCTGTCAAGCTAGCTATATGTTGTGTATTGTCGACGATTTCTACATAAGGCGGTAAGATGATATCTTGAGCAGTTACATATCCAGGACCCCTGACACAAATAGATGCGTCACAAGTTCCATATAGATTACTTCTCAATACAATTTCTTTCAAATTCATTATAATTTCGTGGACCGATTCTTGAATACCCGTTATAGTAGAATATTCATGAGGGACGTTCTGAGATTTTACACGTGTGATACATGTTCCTTCTATTTCTCCAAGCAAAGCTCTTCGCATCGCAATGCCTATTGTGTCGGCTTGGCCTTTCATAAGTGGAGACAGAATAAAGCGCCCATAATAAAGACGTTTACTGTCTGTTCTTGATTCAGCACACTTCCACTGTAGTGTCCGAGTAGATACTGTTACTTTCTCTCGAACCATAGTAATAATATTTTATTTGATTGAATTATTTATTTCTCTTGTTTCTCTTGAAATTTCTTCACTGTTCATTTCTACACACGTCTTTTTTTCGGAGGTCTACAGCCATTATGTGGCATAGGGGTTACATCCCGTACAAAAGTTAATAGTATACCACTTCTACGAATAGCTCGTAATGCGGCGTCTCTTCCGAGACCGGGACCTTTTATCATGACTTCTGCTCGTTGCATACCTTGATCTACTACTGTACGAATAGCATTTGCTGCTGCAGTTTGAGCGGCAAAGGGCGTCCCTCTTCTCGTACCCTTGAATCCACAAGTACCGGCCGAGGACCAGGAAACCACCCGACCCCGTACATCGGTAACCGTGACAATGGTATTATTGAAACTTGCTTGAACATGAATAACCCCCTTTGGTATTCTACGTGCACTTTTACGTGAACCAATACGTACATTTCTACGTGAACCAGTTCTCGGTACAGCTTTTGCCATATTGTATCATCTCATAAATATGAGTCAGAAATATATGGATATATCCATTTCATGTCAAAACAGATTCTTTATTTGTACGTTGAGCCCTTTAGTGAGTCTGATTATCCTTGTCTTTGTTTATGTCTCGGGTTGGAACAAATTACTCTAATGCGCCCCCGCCTACGGATTAGTCGACATTTTTCACAAATTTTACGAACGGAAGCTCTTATTTTCATATTTGTCATTCCTTATCTTAATTCTGAATCTACTTCTTGGTAGAAAATAAGTTTCTTGAAATTTTTCATCTCGAATCGTATTGAATAAAAACCACCTAATCTTTCGAATCCTTGTTTCGGAGTCGATAAATTATACGTCCTCTGGTTGAATCATAACGACTTACTTCAATTTTGACTTTATCTCCTGGCAGTATCCGTATAAAACTACGTCGGATCTTTCCTGAAACATAACCTAGAATCAGATCTTCATTATCTAACCGAACCCGGAACATGCCGTTGGGAAGCGATTCAGTAATTAAACCTTCATGAATCCATTTTTGTTCTTTCATTCCAGGTAAAGCCCCCTTGAAGCATCAACTAATGGAGGAGAAACGATATTAGACAACTCATCCCCTTTCTTTTTTTTTTTACAAATAGGAAGAGGTTTCGGATCCCATTTGGATATTAAAAGGATTACCATATATAACACAAAATTTCTCCGCCGATTCCTTCTAGTCGAGCCTCCCGGTCTGTCATTATACCTCGAGAAGTCGAAAGAATTACAATCCCCATCCCGCCTAAAATTCTAGGAATTCGTTGAGAGTTAGAATAGATTCGCAGACCGGGTTGACTGATCCGTTTTAAATTTAAAAAATTTCTATAGGGTCTTTTCCTATTCCTTCTATGTCGCAGGGTTAAAATTAAAAAATTTTTGTTTTTTTCTCGATGTTTTCTGACGTTTTCGATAAAACCTTCTCGGAAAAGTATTTTAACAATATTTTCGGTAATATTAGTAGATGCTATGCGAACAACTCTTTTTCTATCCATATCAGCATTTCGTATAGAGGTTATTATCTCAGCAATAGTGTCTCTACCCATGATGAACTAAAATTTTTGGTGCCTCAAAATTGGATATAATTAACATGTTTTTCTTTTTTTTTATTGGTTTATGAATATGAATTTTTCAAGGTATATGCGTGAGACACAATCTACGAATTAATCTAGTTCTTAATCTATTTCTTTCAAATGCCCCAAGATCTCATTTTATTTTATAATACCTCGGGAGCTAATGAAACTATTTTAGTAAAATTTAATTGTCTCAATTCGCGGGGGATTGCACCAAAAATTCGAGTTCCTTTTGGATTTCCTTCTTGATCAATCACAACTGCAGCATTGTCATCATATCGTATTATCATACCGCTGTCACGTTTAAGTTCTTTACAGGTGCGAACAATTACAGCCCTGACTACTTCTGATTTTTCTAGGGGCATATTTGGTACTGCTTCTTTGATCACAGCAACAATAACGTCACCAATATGAGCATATCGCCGATTACTAGCTCCTATGATTCGAATACACATCAATTTTCGGGCCCCGCTGTTATCCGCTACATTTAAATGGGTCTGAGGTTGAATCATATGAATTTTTGAGTCTATTCTTCCAATGCAAAGGATGAAGAAAATAAAAGAAATATTGTTTGTCCAAAAAAATAAACCTGGGGTTTTGTTTCATTCCCAAGACTCATTTCTGTCGGTTCTACATTTTTATCCCGAAATAATAAATTGAGTTCGTATAGGCATTTTGGATGCTGCTATTAAAATAGCCCTTCTAGCTATATTTTCGGTTACTCCACCCATTTCATATAGTATTCGCCCCGGTTTAACAACAGCTACCCAATATTCAGGGGATCCTTTCCCCGAACCCATACGTGTTTCAGCGGGTCTTACTGTAACTGGTTTGTCTGGAAATATACGGACCCATATTTTTCCACCACGGCGTGCATTTCGTGTCATTGCTCGTCGACCTGCTTCGATTTGTCTAGATGTGATCCAAGCAGGTTCAAGTGCCTGAAGAGCATATTTACCGAAACAAATATGATTACCTCGATAAGATATTCCCTTCATTCTTCCTCTATGTTGTTTACGGAATCTAGTTCTTTTGGGGTTATAGTTGATGGTTGTTTCGGAATTCCATCTCTACTACAGAACTGGACGTGAGAGTTTCTTCTCATCCAGCTCCTCGCGAATAAAAGGATTCAAAATTGAATTTCAATTAATTTGAATAGATATTTGAACATTTTTATAAAAAATTTTATAAAAAAAAATCGTTTTTTTGTAACGTCCTAATAAATCTTTATTTTCTTTTGTCCTTTATCCAAGTTTACCAATTCAAAAAAAAAAAAGAAAGTTTTCGCGGGCGAATATTGACTCTTGCAATCTCTATTTCAGTCCTAGCACTTGTTCGTCACTTCTCCGAATAGATGAATTGATTTCCGGTTCATTTCGCCATCCCAACTAGTGAATCATTAAGATTCATTTGTTCAATAAAATCTTTTGCATTCACAGGTTCCTTCGTTCCCACCGCTTCGTACTAAATGGTTAGGCCAGAATTCTACAACGGAGCTCATAATCCAATTTATTCTTGAGTCAACCTTCTTAGTCTTTATTGGCTCGAAGCTCTTGAGTTTTTTCTTCTATAAGAAGGATTCATTTAATATTTCATTATGGATGAATCAATTAGTATTGATGCTTTATTACACTGTCTTTTATGAGATGACTCATAGACCTTACATATTGGAATTCTATATCATTGATATTCTTTTTCTCTCTTTCTCTCATCTTTCCATTTATCCACACCTTTCTTCTGTATTTTGCTTTAAACTTAGAATTCAAGTTTAATTCAAAAAAAATTTCAGTTGCTACAAAGATATGACCGATTTAGCATATCTTGACTGGTTCTTTAGATCCAGATAATATGAAGTGATGAGTTGGTTTTCATACTACCGGGCTGGTCTTTTTTTAATCCTAACCCTAAAAAACCAACGAGTCACACACTAAGCATAGCAATTATATCAAAAGGTCAATTGAATTTTTATTCAACCCTATAGAATTAAGAATTAGTTTGATTGGCCAGGAAAAGAATGAACGAATTTCCCCTTTTTTGTTCTATCAGCGGATAGAAGGAAAAAACAATGAAAGTTTTCTTATTCCTCTTCCTTGTCTATAAAAATCCAAATTTTGATGCCTAATACCCCATAGATAGTCCGAACTGTATAGGAACAATAATCAATTTTAGCTCGAATGGTTTGTAGGGGAACCCTACCCTCCCGGATCCATTCGACACGTGCAATTTCTTTTCCGTCGATACGCCCTGCAATTTGTACTTGAATTCCTTTTGTATCTGCTTGTTCAGTTAATTCAATAGCCTTTTTCATTGCTTTTCGAAATGAAACTCTATTCTTTAATTGTCCGGCTATAAATTCTGCAAGAATATTAGGGTTTCCATAAGGTTTTGCAATTCTTGTGATAGCAATGTTAAGTTTTCGGTTCACAGAATGAAATTCTTTTTGTAGATTCGTCTGTAATTCTTCGATTCCTCGTGGTCTACTTTCGATTAATAACTTTGGGAATCCCATAAAGATTATGACCTGGATCAAATCGATTCTTTTTTGAATCTCTATACGGGCAATTCCCTCGGCGCCGGAGGATATTCTCATATTCTTTTGAATATAATTTTTGATAAAATCTCTTATTTTTTGATCTTCTTGTAGACCCTCAGAATAATTTTTTGGTTGTGCAAACCAAAGGGAATGGTGACTTTGGGTTATACCAAGTCGGAAACCAAGTGGATTTATTTTTTGTCCCATACTACCTCACTAATACACATCATGATATACCATAGTTGTCTTTTTCCATCTAGGGTTTTTTAACGAATATAAATATATCTCTTCATATTCATCTAAAGATATATCTTTCACTACAATAGTTATATGACAGGTAGCTTTTTTTATCGCATAACTACGTCCTCGAGCTCTAGGTTTTAATTTC